ATATGGGAGGAGAGTGAATGCTTTCTTTTTTGTCATTTTGAATCTGTGAATTTTTAATGAAACGACTTCATTGCTCAACTCTATCCAATCCGTTATTTTTATGAAATGAAATAACAAGGTGAGTTCTATAACAAGAAGGATTACTGAGTTCCTTCCCCAATGCAGAGAAAACACTCATTCTTCGGTTCATTTCAAAATACTTCAATTGGTACGCGCAAGAAATAGGCCAATTCCGCAGCTTTTTGTTCAATTTCTCGCGGAGTCAAATTCTCATCAGTACGAGTCAGTGGAAGGGCCCCCTGTCCTCTAATTTCCATATAAAGTACGGGACGAGGATAAAGACCCTCTTTAACCGCTATTCTAATCGACTGGATATCTCTCATAAGGAATCGAAGAAAGATGCGCCGATTTCTTCCAGGAAATCCCCAACGAAAAATACACACTACTCCCTCTTTTCTATCGAATTGATCATAACCACTGCCTACATTCCACCAAATTGTACACCACAAATAGGAGCTAATGAAGAGACCTGCGATCCCATAGAAAGACATCACGATCCCTTGTGGAAAAAAATGGATTTGCTGAGACGGAAATATGGATATCAGATTTCGACCAAGATAACTAGAAGTTCCCACCAATAGGAATCCTAGTGAACCTAAAAAAAGGATACAGGCCCAGAAGAAATTACTTGTTTTTCGAGACCCCGTTATAAGTTCTATCCATATACGTTCTGATCGCCAGTTCATACTAAATCCAGTTGCATTTTATTGGAAATAACCCCAAAAATTTTGACTTTATGTTTTTATATTTTTGTTCCCGAAGTAACTCTCATCAACTAGCACTATTATGATATGAATCATTTGGAATAATTCAAAGAATCAGTTTGGTAAAAAAGTACAGTATCTCCGCCATAGGATCCCACTATGGATATATACATATAGAGATACTGACTTCTGATTTCAGACATCTGCTGATCCTTTTTAAAATAGCTATAATACTTTTATCCACATATAATGTTTCCGGGCGCATAACAGCGCTTTCACAGGTGTTCGGAAGAAGCCATATCTTGGACTATATTTCAATAAATAGATAACTCTATTAGGATCCAAGTAAAATTCTTGAAATAAATTGATGCGATTTGGTCCCGCCGGATCTAGACAATCTTGTTTTTTTGAACATGAATAGATAAAGAAGCCATTGCAATTGCCGGAAATACTAGGCCTACTAAAGGCACAAAAAAAGAGGGAAAGTTGAAAATTGTCATAGACTATATACCTCGATTTAATATTTGTACCTGTTTTAAAGATATCTTAGGATAAGTATATCGATTATAAGTATATAATAATAGGTACAATAAATATAGAACTATAATAAACTATATAAGTGTACCCCCATTCACCATTCTATTTAGTATTATTGTTCTTTTGTCCTTATCTTCTGATAAAGAACGAAAGAGTTTCTTATAAATTCGCAAAGGATTTTATTCTATTTTATTCTAACGAACCCGATCCAACAATATACATGGATTCCTTGTAAAAATGCGATTCTCGGGGGATTTAGCAAAATCCACGATTTCAATTGTATATTTTCTATATTGAAATTATTCAATATCTATAAAAAATACGTAAGAAGGGAACATAAATTCTTTTCCAAATTTGAAAGAGTTAACTCTTTTATCCTGTTGATAGAGTCTTCCTGATCACTAATCAGGAATATAGGTCGAAAGAAAATAGATCTGAAAAAAAAAAGGAACAATCTAAAGTGAATTTTGATTCAAGGGAAAGAAATCGTGAAGTTGAAATAACTCACTCAGAACACCTTTTAAAGGATTACGTGGTACGATTGGGTCGAATAAGCCTTTGTCGAATAAATACTCAGCCGATTGGGAACCTTCAGGTACTGTCGTATTCAATGTTTGTTCAATTACTCTTTTGCCTGCAAATGCAATGTAGGCATCGGGTTCGGCAATAATGATATCTCCTAACATACCAAAACTAGCGGTCACTCCACCGGTTGTAGGAGATGTAAGGATTGATACATATAATAACTTTTTGTTTGATTGATAATTATATAAAGCGGACGAAATTTTTGCCATTTGCATCAAACTCAAACTTCCTTCTTGCATGCGCGCTCCTCCGGAAGCACACACTATAATAAGGGGTAGAGATCCATTAGTAGCATATTCGATCAAACGGGTTATTTTTTCACCTACTACGGATCCCATACTTCCCCCCATGAACCGAAAATCCATAATCCCAATTGCTATGGGAATACCATTTAATTGACCTATGCCTGTTTGAACAGCCTCAGTTAACCCCGTCTCTTTTTGATAAGAATCAATACGATCTGTATAGGATTCCTCCTCTGACTGAAATTCAATGGGGTCTACAGAAACCATGTATTTATCCATAGGATCCCAAGTACCCGGATCAATCGAAAGTTCGATTCTATCTGAACTATCCATTTTCAAATGAACTCCACAGTGTTCACAAATATTTAA